CAGGTACTAATATTTTGGATTCGTGTATTTCAGTTAAAAGACCTGAAGTAGCAAAACCCTGGGTAAAAATAGCACTTGGTCCAATTATTGTGCTTAGAAGATTTTGATTTTTTTTGAAATACGGGACTATATGAATCAGGGAAAAACTCCATGAAAGGAAGATTAATGATTCATATAAATCACTTAGTGGAAAATGTCCCGAATAAACCCAACGAGTAACTAATAATCCTGTTATACAGGAAAAAGTCATTATCATCCCCTTTTCGGATGAATCATATAGTTTTACGATTTCATCGACTAAAAAAGTTATGAAATGAATTGTAATTACAATTGAAACAATCGAAAAAGAAATATGAGTTAATATATGCTCTAAAGTTGAAAATATCATAATTTTTTTTAAGGAGTCCCATAATTATAAAAAGGAAATCGGAAATTGAATTCATTATAGGATCTATTTACTTTTTTTAGGAGATGACATGCCGCCACTCGGACTCGAACCGAGATGCTCTAGCACTGCTTCCTAAGAGCAGCGTGTCTACCAATTTCACCATAGCGGCTTGTCTTGAATTCATAATACCCTATGAATAAGCAATCGTCTAGATTTAAGAATTAAATTGTTGCAATATTTTTTAGGAAAGATTCAAATTGATGAATAAAAATTCGTTCAAATAGGTATTTGAAGGTTCATTATTTGAATTTAGGGTCTTAGTTTTAGTGTGTATTTTAGACTCTCCTCGACTTGAACTCTTGGAAAACTAGATAGTCCAACTATGAATTAAGGGATAGAACCCCCCCCCCCAAAAAAAAACATTTTTGTTTTGTTTTAATGAACTGTTTTTGATTTATTTGATTTCAAACATCGAAACCAAAAAATCCATTTTATCAATGAACAAAAAAATTTTGGATCAGTAAAAATTGACACATATTTATCCAAAAAAATTTGTTAAGTGTTTTTGAGTGGATTGATGGCAATAAATATATGGGAGTCTATATAGGAATTCATAGAAAATCCAAAAAGAAGAAAGTTGCACAAAAAGGTTTAGAATTTTAATCAATTAGTTTCAATGATTTTGATTTTTGACTCGCCTTTCTATAGAAAAAACGTGGATCTAGAGAAAAAAGGTATATTATTGTTTATATTATTGTAAGAAACAGGCTGATGGGGAAAATAATACTCCCCACCTTGGAAATGAGAAAATATACTAAAAAGACAATTACATATCTTATGTTTTTTTGTCAAAAAAAAGGATTCTTTTTTTTTTTGAATTCAGTACAGTAAAGAGAAAAATCCTTATTCTAATTCTAAGAGCGAAACAAATTCCATTTCCTATTGATTAACTCAACAGGGAATGGAAAGCGGGAATTTTATTTTCGAAACGAAATGAGTCAATTTTTGAGTCAAGCCGATTCAGATTATTGTAACATGTTATGTTTTATTTCTTATTTTATTTGTTTGTTGCACAAAAAAACTTTTGGAATTCCCGGTAGAAATAGATTTCCCTAAGGAAAACGCTTTTAACGCTGCCCAATACCCCTTCCTTTTCCAACAATTTTTACGAATACGCTTTTTTGATGCAGAAGTACGTTTTTTTGGAACTGCCATTTAAATAAAAATTAAGAGATTACTCATTGGTATAGCTGGATGTGAAAGACATCTATTGTTCAAAAGAAATTTGCGCTTTGCCAATTCATTATGTATTTCTTTTCTAGATAATATTTTTGATTCTAAAATCAAAAAGAATACATAAGATGCGTGAAAGATATGGGAAAATCACATAAACTATTTTTATTACTAAAAAAAAAAAAGAATATTCTTTTTTTTTAGTAACTTGTCAAATTCGCGAAAAATATGCCTAATTTAACTTGAATTTGAAAGTTCGAAGGAGACTAGTAATTAATCTGCTTTTTTCATATGATTTGACCAATTGTAACTTCTTGATTTGAATATTTGAAGTATTTAGCAGAAACTTCTAAAGAATAAGTATAAAAAGAAATAAAAATTCAAAAATTCTATTTCTATTTAAGTTATTAAGTTAGTGCATATCTTTATTTTTTTATTGACTCCTTTCAAAAAGAGGTAAGATCCGGTGAATCGGAAACAATTAATATTAATTAAGAATTAAAAAACTTTTTTTATGGAACAGACATATCAATATGCGTGGATCATACCTTTCCTTCCACTTCCAGTTCCTATGTTAATAGGAGTAGGACTTCTTCTTTTTCCGACAGCAACAAAAAATCTCCGTCGTATGTGGGCTTTTTCGAGTATTTTATTGTTAAGTATAATCATGATTTTTTCAACTAATCTGGCTATTCAGCAAATAAAAAGCAGTTCTATCTATCAATATGTATGGTCTTGGACCCTCGATAATGATTTTTCTTTAGAATTCGGCTACTTGATCGATCCACTTACTTCTATTATGTCAATGTTAATCACTACTGTTGGAATTATGGTTCTTATTTATAGTGATAATTATATGGCTCACGATCAAGGATACTT